TTTTTATTTCTAAATGTTCTAATATTCGGATTATTATGAATCGAACATAACTAATCTCCGTCCCAAACGAAGTGCCTGACCGCCCGGCCCTAATCCGAATTTATTATACATACAAGAGTACTTGGATTTGAACCAAGAACCTGAAGGTTGAAGCTTCGTATTTTGCCTATTAAACTATACTCTTTCAGAGAATATCCGATTCGAACGGATGCAGGTTTATCACCTAATAAAACTCAAACTTATCGCCTTAAACCACTCGGCCAATTCTCTAGCTTTAGCTTGCTTAACTTGCTGAGCAAGCTAACAATAATTCCTCCGCGAATTGAACGCAGAACTTATTATTATCAATAATATGCTTTACCGATTAAGCTAAGGAATCTTGTTAAGGAATGCAGGATTCGAACCTACAACTTTTTGTGTGTAAAACAAATGCTCTACCAATTGAACTAATTCCTCTACCATTTATCCGCTTATGTTAGCTTTAAAAATGCTATAGTTTTATGCGAAGCATTACCTAGCTGTAATAGGCTATGCCTACTGCGTATATAAAGAGCTTTATATCATATTAGTTGTTTTCTTTTTTATAATTATTAATATAGCACCTTATTATATTAATTATAGATAATTTATATTTTTTTCTGCGCAAGCTATAAATCGCGCAAGCTCTGTATTCATATTCTACCAGCTTCTTAGTTTCTACTTCGTGTTAATTAACAAGTAGAAACCCCGGACTATCTCCTTTATATTTTTTTATCACCCATTTTTAAAGAATCTATTCCTTCTTTAGTAGCGAAGCAAAAATAATTTTTATTTTGTAATGCGCAAACTAGGACCCTATTAAATCATATGCCTTACTTAAATATTGTAAATTATATAATTTACTACTTTTAGATTTTTTGTTAAAAAATAGTAAAAGGTATTATTTTTTTTAGAATTAAGAGACACTAACTTTAGCTTGCTAAGCATTACAAATTTTACAACTTTGAATATAACTATGTAATAAAGCTCTTTATTCTTTTTTATTAAATTATCATATCTTAAGTATTCTTTTGTATTTTTCTGCGAAGCGCTAGTGCCAGCTCTTTATAGCAAATTACTATTCAACCTGTTTTGAAAAATAGCTAGCGTAGCTAAAGCTCTATTATTTTTGTTAGGCTACGCCTAGCAAATTATATACGCTGAAAATGTAGATTATCCTTTATAAAAAATAGGAGAAAGCTCAGCCAAGAGATAAATGGTATATTAATTTCATTGTGTTATAACTAGCGCAGACCTTTTTTTATTAGAAATTTTTACTCATTTCTACTCTCTTGTTTTATTGTTATTATTATAGCACCCGTCATTGCTAATAATAATATTATACTTGATAAGAATAATCACATATTATATGATGTATATAATATATTTCCTATTGTTGAAATATGACTTGTTTCTGTCATTGTACCGTCTCAGTTATTACTTGTTACAAACATTATATTACTTGTATCGATGTTATTAACAGTTGGTAATATATTATTATAATTATAAGATCCTAATAATCAATTATTAGTATTTATTGATAAAGTATAAGGTAATAATTGGAATAAGCTGTAATTTCATAATATACCTATAAATAAAGCTAAAGGTATACTATTTACATTATTACTTTGTAATTCACTTGTTCTTATATTAATAAGCATTAATATAAATAAAAATAAAATAGATACTGCTCCTATATATACTATTAAATAAGAAAAACCAATAAATGTTAATCCTGATAATATTAAATAGACTGAAATTGAAGCAAATAACCCTATTAAAAATAATAAAGAACCTATAGGGTTTTTATTTATAATTACTGTTATACCAAATAATACTGCTATAACACTTAATATATCTAAGAATTCTACAGTATAACCTGAAAAATAATATTCATGTATAGATCAAATCATAGTTAATTTATAACTGGTTAAAAAGATATAGTATAATATTATAATATTAAATATACGGATAGTCAGAATCGAACTGACACATTTCGGGTGGAAAGCGAAAAGTCTACCTTTAACCTATACCCGCTTATCTTAATAATTATTATTAAGATTTATATCTTAAGTTTCTATATTAAGAACCTCAATAATACATTGATACATATAAGAATAATCAAACTACATCCACAAAATGTCAGTATAATATACCTGCTTCATAACCTAAATGGTGATGATCTGTTAAATGATATGATATAATTCTTCATAGACCTACTGCTAAAAATATTGTACCTATTATAACATGTAATCCATGGAACCCTGTTCCAAAAAAGAAACATGTACCAAATACACCGTCACTAATAGTAAATGATGATACTGAATACTCTATACCTTGGAAAACAGTGAATATTAATGCTAATATTACTGTAAAGATACTTCCATATATAGCACCTTTTCTTTCACCTTTTATTAAAGAATGATGAGCATATGTTATAGTAGCACCACTACTTAATAATATAACTGTATTTAATAATGGTAATTCAAAAGGATTTACAGGTTCTATACCCATAGGTGGTCATTGAGCTCCTAATTCTACTGTAGGTGTTAATGCACTATGGAAGAATGCTCAGAATATGGCTGCAAAGAATAAAGCTTCAGATACTATAAATAATATAACACCTAAATTTAATCCTTTTTGTACAGCAAGGGTGTGGTTCCCTAAGTAAGTACCTTCTGCTATAATATCTCTAAATCATAATGTCATAGATGCTATAACTGTAGCCATAGCTATAAAGAACACTATATAGCTATTACTAAATAAATGCATAGATAATGCACCATTTACAGTTAAAGTAAACAATGATATACTTGTATATAAAGGTCAAGGACTAGGAGATACTAAATGAAAAGGATGATCTTGAAAATGATTTCTTGTTAAATTTGTCATGTTTTTTGTTATTAATTTTCTAGCTTAAGTTTACTGAATAAAGATTTCTTTATTTATATATGAGTCCTTAAAATGAATCGAACATTTATCATAATATTAACAGTATTATGCTCTACCGTTGAGCTATAAGAACTTTGACGGAAAAAAGGTGAATCGAACACCTAAATGTAAAAACATAACACATAGCAAGTGTCTTACCCTACCAATGGAGATTTTTCCTGTGAGTTAAAGCTAAATCACTGCTTTATATTTTTGTTAAAAAAAAATAGCGCAAGCTAGTGCTTTAAATTAATCTCGACCTAGATCAGCATCGAACCGACATCTATTTCCGTGACAAGGAAATCCTTTACCTATTAAGTTACTAGATCTAATAGGAGACGAGGGATTCGAACCCTCAAAACATTATAATGTACTAAATTTACAGTTTAGCCCTTCTTGCCAATAAAGGAACCCTCCTTAAGAGTAGCATTAAGCTAACTCTCTTATCTATTGTTCAGGATCAATTATTCCCGCGCAACTTCCACTACGCGAACCGTATTTCGACTTAACACTAATTAGAGCTATACATGCGAAGAATTTTATAATAATATATACAAAATCTAATTATTTTATTTTTTTACTATAAAAGAGCAAACTTATTGTATAAACTCCTTTCAGCATGCGACGAGTGGTTAGTACCAATCCGATAAATATTCACCGTGACATGGTGATTCACGATTACTAGTAATTACTTATTCATATAGTCGAATTTCAGACTACAATCCTTTTTATTTCCTATTTTGGAGATTTGCTAGAATTCACATTTTCGCATCTCTTTGTATAGGCTTATGTGGCACGTCTATAGCCCACAATATTAAGGCCATGATGACTTGTCTTACTCCCTTTTTTCTTCCCAAATTATAGGGTCAAATGCTTTATAGTAACTAAATATAGCTTTAACTAAGCCTTAGTTTGTACGAACAAAAATAAAGCAAGGGATTGCGTTAATTCATGGAAACCACAGTTTCACAACATCAACTGAAGACAGCCGTGCAACTCCTGTAAAATATACAAATTGTGGTAAGGTTTTTCGTGGATCATCGAATTAAACAACATACTTCACTACTGGTGTCAGAAACGGTCTAGTGATTTCAGTTCCTGCGTTGCCACATTACTCTTGAGGTGAAATGCTTACATTTTCATTTATAGACTAAATTTTTATCTAACCTATGGCATTCATCATTGACTGCAAAGACTACTTGGGTTACTAGTCCTGTTCGTGACCTATGCCTTCGTCCTTCAACGTCAGTTATTACTTAGAAGGTTGCCTACGCCTTTTCTAAGTCCCTCCAGTATAACAAAATTTTATCTCTACACTTAAGGTACTACCTTCTTCTATATAACTCTAGTCTTTTGTGCAAAACAGACCGTTTGAGTACCCTTTAAACCTAATTAAGATGAATAACACTAGTCTCTTACGTATTACCGCGACTGCTGGCACGTAATTGGTCAAGACATAATATATATATCGTCATTATCGATATATAAACAAAGTTTCATTCAATACTAATTTAATCTTTAATTTGTGTGTTAGTAAGCTCCGCCTAAGCACTATATTTACATATAGTTTATTAAAACGTAGCCTATTACAATACAAAAATAAAGACTTAACACTTCTCCAAGTTGCCAGTTCAGCCGTTAGGCCATTGACCAATATTCCTCACTGCTGTACTAACTTGCATTGGGCTTTTTTCAGACCCAATGTGGTCGATCAACCTTTCAGCTTCGACTACGAGAGTTAAGGCTAGTGAAGACATAACCTTCACTACTACCTATCCCGAAAATATTTATCATCCTCTTAAAGCGGGAATACTTAATCCCTTTATTATATGAAGAATTTATCTTCACTCTAAGGCCGGCATAAATATTATTATACTCACCTGTACACCACTTTTTAATTATGAAGAGGCGAAGCCTATTACTTACATGATAAGCTAAACCACTCTTAATTAAAACGTTCGATTAGCATGTGTCAAGCACTTGGACAGTGTTCAATCAGAGCCATCACCAAACTCAACTATATTACTATATGTTCTAATTTTTTAAAGAAAAGAAATAAACTATATTATGTTTTGTAATTTACTAGCTTTAGCTTGTTAAGTAAACTACCAAGCTAATACTATTAGCAAACTATAAATTGAACCTTTTAATTGAAAATTATTATTTTCATTATTTATATTAGTTACGAAAAACTTTTTTATTAATTTCTTATTATAATATTTATATCTTATTATATTTATATTCAATATTATTATTATATAATTTTCCCTAATTACATAATTTTTCTTTTACTTTAATTTTATAAGCATAACCTATTAAGGCGCAAGCTTTTTATATACTTTATTTGTGCGCAAGCAAGCAGGCAAGGAAGGGACACCTATTAATTTAGCTTATAACATTAGGCTAGCTTTTTATTGTTATAAGTTATACATAATAAAATAAATTAAACTATAAACTATGCCTATTAATGTAAATCTAATCCGTCTTTAATATATGCTGAAGCTAATACTACAAACACTTGTGCTTGGATAAAGGCTATTACTAACTCTAATCCTGAGAACATTATTATAAATGTTAATGGTATTAATCCTATTATAAAGAATATTATTCCTGAATTCATTATATTATATACAAACCCACTTAATATACTTAATAACATATGACCTGATGTTATATTAGCACCTAATCTTAAACCTAATGATACATTTTTAGCTAAATAAGATATTAATTCGATTGTCACTAATAAAGGTAATAACACTAAAGGACAACCAGCTGGTACTAATAATGAAAAGAATTTTAATCCATGTTCTTTAAATCCTATTATTGTTGCTGCTAATACGATTGTGAAACTTAAAGCAAATGTTAATGCAAAATGACCTGTTGATGCAAAGCTATAAGGAACCATACCTATTAAATTATTTATTAAAATAAATACAAATAATGTATACATTAATGGAAAATAGATTTGACCTCTTCCTGGGTTAATTTGGCTTGTTACTATATTATGTATTGTTACATATAAAGATTCTTGAGCTATTGATCAGTTATTACTTACTAATTTATTATAATTAGTACTTAATATAGATAAACCTAATACTAATATACATCCAATTGTTAAATATAAGCCTATATTTGTTAATGATAAATGTAAGTTACCACCTAATATTTCTAAATTTAAGATATCTCTTATTTCAAATTGATCTAAGGGACTTCTTATTTCTGTGAAGGCGCAAGCTCTTATGTTTTGATTTAACATTAGTAGTTTGAACTACTAATTATATATATGTCTTGAGAAAACGAATTATTGCATTTATTATTTAGCTTACTAAAAAGATACTAAACAATAAAGTTACAAAATAATATTATATATTATTAATAAACATACGTGATAAGAATAAACGAACTATTCTTGGTAAAATATATTTAGATGATATATATAATACTATTACAATGATTGCGAAAGCAAATACTATTTCATTCATATAGTAAAAAGGTGTTAATTGAGGCATTTTATTATACTTTTATATTATAATTTATATACGCGATAAAGAGTCATAATTATATAATATATATATTTATATTATACACTATATATTAAATTATTCATTGAATAATCTAATACGTTTAATATAATAGAAGGATAAATTCCTAATATTACTGTAAATGCTACTAATATAAATAATAAGATAAATTCTCTTTTATTCACATCATATACACTTTCATCTAAAAATCTAGTAAATGAACCACCAAATGCTGTTCTATTAAACATATATATTGTATATGCAGCTGAAAATACTATAGATGAACATGCAAATACACCTAATACAGGTAATCTTTCAATTATTCCATATAATGACATAAATTCACCTATAAAGTTTAATGTCAATGGAGCTCCACAATTACCTAATGCTAATATAAAGAATAATATGGCAAATATAGGCATTAATTGGGCTACACCTCTATAGAAGAATATACTTCTTGTACCTGTTCTATCATATAATACACCCCCGGCACATATAAATAGTCCACTTGATACAAATCCGTGAGCTAACCCTAAGATTATACTTCCTTCTAATCCTTGAATTGTATTACTAAATGCACCTATTAAATAAACTGCAGCATGACATACAGAACTATATGCTATTAATTCTTTTATATCTGTTGTTCTTAATGTACTAAAACTAGCATAAATTATTGTAATTACTGCTATTGTATATATTACAAATGTATAATCTAATGATGCTTTAGGTAACATAGGCAATATTAATCTAAATATACCATATAAACTTAATTTTAATACTATACCAGCTAATACTATACTACCTCCTAAAGGACTTTCAACATGAGCTTTTAATAATCAATTATTTAAAAATATTGTTGGTGTTTTTACAGCAAAAGCTATAAATATACCAATAAATAGGAATACTTGTGTTGTATATTCAAAATTTAATTTAAATAATGTATCAAAATCAGTACTACCCATAATAGATGATATACTTAATATTGATAATAATAAGAATAATGAACCTCATAATGTATATAAAAATAAATAATAACTTGCATTTACTTTATTATCTGATCCGAATATACCTATTAATATAAATAAAGGAGGTAATATACTTTCAAAAAAAATATAGAATAACATAATATCTAAAGCCATGAATACAGCTAATAATAATGTTTCTAATAATAACATAATAATTAAATATGATTTAACGTTTTCTTTAATTGAATCTCAATTAGATAATAAAGCTATAGGCATTATTATTGTAGTTAATAATATAAAATAGATAGATATACCATCTATTCCTAAATATATATCAAATAATTGAACATTATAATGTTCTTGTATATATTGGAATTGATTAGTACTACTATTAAATAATATAAATATTATTAATGAAAGAATTAAATTAATTATACTTGTTATTAATGCTATAGATTTAATAGATGTATTTTTATATGAATCTAAACTAGAGACTATAATTGTACCTATTAAAGGTATTGTTAATAATGAGGATAATAACATTTTAATAAAATAAAGAATTTTTATATTATTTGGATACAATTATGAACATGATTATAAAACTTTGTTTGTAGTGCTTTTTTTAGTAAAAAAAAGCTAGAAGCCTATTAACCTTATAAAAAAGTATAGCTAGTCTTAACATAATAAATATTTATTACTTTTAACTTATTTACTGGCTTTAGCTTGCCTCCCCCTCCACAATTTTTGTGCGCAAGTTATAAATACAAGACTAGGTTGTTGGGCCTATTTTTCATAAAAAATCACAAAGGGCTATTTTTTTTTATAAAAAATACTAAAGACTAAAAAGTAAAATAATAGAAGCTTGTCTTAAACATAGTTAGCAAGCTGTAAATAAAGGCTATGAAATAAAGTTTATTAAAATAAACTAATATTAATAAATGATATATTTAAAATATATAACAGAGAAGGTATGAATACAATAAAAGCAAATAATATAGGTAATAATACTGTTCAACAAAACGACATTAATTGGTCAAAACGTATTCTAGGGAACGATGCTCTTACTCAAATAAATATAAACACCATCATTGAACTTTTTATACCTAATATTAAACTAGATAATAACCCATTTAATGATGAACCTGTCAATTGTTCTCTGAATTTTGTATAAGTAGTAGATTCTAATCAATCTATGTCAAATAAATGTGCATAAATACTATTAATTATATCAAATAAATAAATTAAATGTATATCTATTAAATAACCTCCTAAAAACAATATACTTGTAAATATACACATTAATACAATACTAGCATATTCAGCTAAGAAGAAAAATACGAAAATTACAGCGGCATGTTCTGTCATAAATCCGCTAACTAATTCTGATTCCAAAATTTATACACCGCATAACATTTTTATTGAATTGGTTTAAATATATATAAATTATTATATATTAAATTATTATTTAAATATTTACCTACTGTAACTTTAGAAATACTTAAATAATTACCTAATTCTACATTGTTATTAAATTTTTTAATCAAATTACCATTTAAATCATAAATACCTACACCATTTATATATTTATTTTTCTTTCTTGCCATTAATTCTTTAGTTTTATCGCTATGTGTTTTACCAAACATAGGATTTAAACTTCCAGGTTTACTAATTAATTTTAATACTTCTTCACTATGTGTTTTACCAAACATAGGATGATTACTTTTATCTTGAAAACGCTCTATCATTTTTTGAATAGCTTCATCTGTATGTTTATAACCTAACATACTAGTAGCTATTCTTTTCATGTTATAAAGAGTAGAATAATCAAAAGCTTGTATATAATTAGTCTCTAACTCCGTTAAAGCATCATGATCTAATATTTTACTTTCATATGTGAAATATTCATATATTACTCAATTAAAATTTTGTAGCCCATATTTTACAAATGCTTTTTGTAAATTAGAATTTGATTTTTTATTATTTAAATGTTCATTTAATCTAATATAAAAATCTTTAGCGCTACCTATATATTGTTTACCGTTAATTGTATTTATAAAAGAATAAATACCTCCTTTCTTTTTTAAAAGTTCTTTACATATATTTATATTATCTAAATTTTTTAATACGAAAATTGGAGTAGGTTTTATAATATCTTTTAAGTTATCTTTTCGCGCATTAGAAGAATAAAACCTTTTTTGCATAGTAATAGGTATTTTATTAAATGATAATTTGTGCGAGCTAATGCATAAAGTAGAATTCATAATATTAATCTTATATTTACATATAAGTTTGGACTATATCATATCTAATAAATATTAGATGATCACATTTAGTCTCTGAAAATTCAATTATAAAATTGATTATCTGCTGATTTTCTTTTTGTAGCTGCGCATTGTGAAGTAAGCCACCGCTACAAAAGACGTTCCAGCAATTTGTGATCTTTAAAGAGGCCAAATCAGAAAAGTAGCCTCTGCTAAATCAAATGGTGCTCTATTTGTTTCGGCTACAGATCCTATAAAGAATATTATTAATATACAAAATAAAGGTAAAGCTAATCATACTATTTTTTGAAATTGTACATTAATATTCAAATTTAATGAATTATTAATAATAATAATAATTAATAATACAGAACTTAATACTAATTCATAACTTATTAGTTGAGCTGTACTTCTTAATGAACCTAAGAAGGCATATTTACTATTAGCACTTCATCCTGCTAATAAAATACCGTATGTTGCTAATGATGATACAGCTAACATAAATAATATTCCTAATTCCATATCACCTAAAGATAATCCAGGACCATATGGTATTACAGCATATCCTAATAAAGCAAATATTAAAGTAACAATAGGACCCAAGAAGAATAATACTAAATTAGCTTGAGTAGGTGCTATATATTCTTTTAATATCAATTTTAAGGCATCAGCAAAAGCTTGTAATAGTCCATAATAACCTACAGCATTAGGCCCTAATCTTCTTTGCATACTGGCCATTGTTTTTCTTTCAGCTACTGTTACATAAGCTACTACTAATAATGCAGGAAGCATTAAAATAATAGTTTCTATTATGGACAAAATAGTTATATTCATTGTTTTTACATAGTTACACTTAATAAATAATTATAAAAAAAAAAAAAATAATTCTATAGTTTTATATTAAAAAAATAGTGCGGCTTCGCATTAGCAGCGACTAATCATAATATTAACATTGTTTATTTATTAATATGTATGGTAGGTATTAAATTAATTTGTTAAAAGCTTTAGTTATAGTAATAATAATAAAGAGCTTTATTTCATAGCCTTACTATATAATATATTGATGTATACATATAGCAATCTTTATTATAAACTCTTTGCTCTACTATTAGTATGATATGCTAGCATATATAAAGAAACTATAAGTAACGAGCTTTATTTTATAGCCTTGAAATAATCATTTTGCGAAGCTGTTTTAATTTATAGGTGTATCCTATAATCTATTTTGTTAATATAATAGCCTATAAATAATAAGATATTAATAGAAATAAAATAGTTTAATCTATTTCCATATTTTGTTTATCTTATTAAGCAAGCTAAGTCTTAAAATAATAATCTCATCCTAGAATCGAACTAGGATTGTAATATTAGAAGTATTATGCTCTACCATTGAGCTAATGAGATTAGAAGTATAATTATACTTATACTATCTACCTTTAATTACTTTCAAAACATCTCCATTTTCGATCAAAACTGCCTGAAGTAAAATAGAAGGTTTATTACAGGCCTTAGTATGATAGTAATTAATAATATATTCTTTATAATTACTTGGAGTTAAACCAGGAACATGTTCATGAGACACATAAAATGCCTTTGGTAACATAAATTCTTGAAGTACTGCTTCTATATTTTGATGAGAAAAGTCAAAATTAATACCTACTATTTTAGGTCTATTTAATTTAGTTATCTCAGAAAGTTGTATTTCCTGTCAAGGAAGTAAACTTGAAAACATGGGATTAAAACATTTAGATGTAGCAGTATCTACTACATTACTATAATTTTCAATTCATATAGGTTTTAAATTTGGTTTAGTAAAACCAGATTCAGTTATAACCCTCATTTCAGATATATTACTTTGAGCTTGAGAACTGGATTCAGCTATAACCCTCATTTCAGATATATTACTTTGAGCTTGAAAACTAGATTCAGCCATAGCTCTTATTTCAGGCATATTACTTTGAGCTTGAAAACTAGATTCAGCTACATTTTGCATAATAGTACTTTGATTTCCAACAGTATAATTAACATATGTAGGATTTAAATTACTTTGATTTCCAACAGTATAATTAGTATATGTAGGATTTAAATTACTTTGGAAAGTGTAACTGCTAGAATTCATAGTATTACTTACATTGTAGTTAATATGTGAATTAATTGAAGGATTTGTTTGTAAACCCTGAGAGGGGTATTTATAACCATGAATATCCTCACGTCATATAAAATTGTTAATATCCATAGCTCTATGAGTGTTAACTTGAGAACTAGATGGTCTAGGTTCAACAGTATAAACTTCTGGTCTATGTTCAACCATAGGAATAGTTGGTCTAGGTTCAACCACAGGAATAGGTTCAATCACAGGGATAGTTGGCCTAGGTTCAATTACAGGAATAGGTTCAACCACAGGAATAGTTGGTCTAGGTTCAACCATAGGGGTAGTTGGTCTAGATTCAACATTAAGGGTATTATTATCCCCAGAAGGATTAAAAATATTTTCTTTATTCTCTAAAACAGTAGTTCAAAAGTCAGAGGAGTATTTTGGATTAGGTGCCGCAAAATATGTTGTAGGAACATCTAATATCGAATAAGACATTACTAATAATATTACTATTATTAGTATTAGTTTTATTCAATAATTTTTCTTGAAAAATATAAGTATAAATGTTCATATCTTGTGTAATCAATTTGTGTGCAAGCTATTAAATGTGTTTCTTCCCTAGACTAGATTGTAAAGGTAAACTTACAAATGCATGAGGTTTAGGTGGACTTGATAATCCTCATTCTAAACTACTGTATGATCTATTTAAATTACTTTGTAATATATCTGTATAGAATCCAGGTATTAATCAAGGATTTCTACTTGCAACTTTACCATCTAATAATTGTCTGTAAACAATATATAAGAATAATCAAGCAGCTACTACACTGATGATAGATCCAACACTACTAATTAAATTTCATCCAGCAAAAGCGTCAGGATAATCTCCAATTCTTCTAGGCATACCTTGTAATCCTAAGAAATGTTGAGGGAAGAATGTTACATTAACTCCAATAAATAATAATCAGAATTGTATTTTAGCTAAATGTAAATCATAATTTAATCCTATTATTTTAGGGATTCAATAGTATCATCCTGCAAACATAGCAAATACAGCACCCATACTTAATACATAGTGGAAATGAGCAACTACATAATATGTATCATGGAATGCAATATCTAATGATGCATTAGCTAAAACAACACCACTTACGAATAACTTTAATTTAATCTCTCAAAGCTAAAAATATAGTTTTTATAAGCAGCATTTATTTCTGCATATTTTTTTATTGTACTATGACTAATATTTAAAGCTCTTTGAGCATCAGTAACTCCATCATATCTAGATAAAAAATTTCTATTTTCATCATATACATAAACAGCTTTTTTAATATGTTTATTTTTTATCATATCATTAATTAATACTGTAATTTTTGAATTATTATATCAATTATCTATTTTAGGACTATCCTCTATATTATAAGGTATATTAGTAAAATATCATTCACCTCTGAACAAAGTTTGTTCTTTTATATAACTAATTATAGTAGAATGATTAGTATTAATTTTTTTAGCTATAGTTAATACTGAAGGAGAAATTACTAATAATTGTTTAAAAGAATTATAAATATAAACAGGATAAGCTGATTTAGCTTCCACTATTCTTCTTTTACTTTCAATAGAATGATTTTTATTATAAAAAGGATTATTTTCACCTATCAAGGCTCTAGCTATTAATCCTTTAGTTGTTTCACTATGTCTTCTATTTTTAGCTAATTCAGATAATAATTTTTTAGTTTCTTCAGTATGTTTATATCCTAAAGAGGAATAACCTTGTTTTAATACATTATAATAAGGTAAAATAGAAGTTATATAAAAAGTTTCTTTAACAGTTAACATATCTATATTTACAAACTCTAATATAAATAAACTAAAATTAGATTGATCATATTTAAGCAAAGCTTTTGTTATAGGCATATTTAAATTTTGTTTACTTTTTAAAAAAGCAGTATTAAGATAATTTTTCATTCTAGCTGCTAAATGTACTGAACTTCCTACATAAGTATGTCCATTTATATTATTAATTAGAAGATAAACACCTGATTTATCTTTTAATTCTTTTAATATTTGGTTTCGGTTTTCTTTAAAATTAGTATATGTATTGATAAAATTTATGTTTTTTATATTATCTTCATTTTTATGAGTTGAATACTGACGAATAATAGTTTTATGCAAAGCATTACTATTATTTTTGAAATTTAACGTGTTATTTCACGGACTATATCTTCTTATGTTATTAATAACATAAGGATCGCGTGTAGTCTCTGAGGATCCTACTAAGATATTAGATATCTGCTGGTTTCCTGCTGATTGTTCAAAACTATGAATTGTTACTGAATTTATAAATCCTAGTACCATAGTTGTTAGAAGTTTCCAGCATATAGCGATCTTTTTAGGGAGAACTAAGTGGTTTATTAATCCTCCTATAGTAAACATAAATACAAATCCTAATGAAAATAACATTGAAGGTGTCATTTTAATAGATCCTCCATAGCAAGTAGCTAATCAAGAGAATATTTTAATTCCAGTTGGAACCGCAATGATTAATGTAGCAGCTGTGAAATAAGCTCTAGTATCTACATCTAAACCTACTGTATACATATGATGGCTTCAAACAATGAAACCTAATATACCGATAGACATCATAGCATAAACCATACCAATATAACCAAATATAGGTTTATTAGAATTAGCTGATATTGTTGTACTAATTATACCGAATCCTGGTACTATTAAAATATAAACCTCTGGATGTCCGAAGAATCAGAATAAATGTTGGAATAATATAGGATCTCCACCACCAGCTACTTCAAAGAATGATGTATTAAAGTTTCTATCTGTTAATATCATAGTTATTCCACCAGCTAATACTGGTAATGATAATAATAATAATATAGCTGTAATACCTACTGCTCACCCAAATAAAGTTAATTTATGTAATTTTATACCAGGTGTTCTCATATTAGCTATTGTAGTTATAAAGTTAATAGCACCTAATAAACTACTTACCCCTGATAAGTGTAAAGCAAATATTGCTAAATCTACACTAGGTCCACTATGACTTTGTAATCCTGATAATGGAGGATATAAAGTTCATCCTGTACCTACTCCACCTTCTATACAAGCTGAGAATATTAATAATAATAAACTAGGTGGTAATAATCAGAAACTAATATTATTTAATCTTGGGAATGCCATATCTGGACCTCCTACCATTAAAGGCATTAAGAAGTTACCAAATCCTCCTATTAAAGCAGGCATAACCATAAAAAATATCATTAATATAGCGTGAGCTGTTATTATACTGTTATATAATTGATTATTTGCTATAAATTGAACTCCTGGTCCACTTAATTCTAATCTTATTAATACAGAAAATGCTGTACCTAATAATCCAGAAAATAAGGCAAATATTAAATATAATGTTCCTATATCTTTGGCATTAGTAGATGTAAATCATCTTTCTATACCCATTGACATTTGAGATTTTAAGTTATCTTTATTCAAATTAATATATAGAGATATTGTATAAATTAAGTAAATTTTATTTATCAGCTTATAAGCAAAATTTAATGCAATATTCTTCAAAAATTTTAAATATAATATTTAGTGTTAGCTTTATATAAATATATTAGCATAAACAAAAATAGCCTTAATAAAGAGCTTTATAAATGATTTTCTATAATTTTTTATAGTAACTTATTATATAGATTTAATTTAAAATAATGGAGGAATCGAACCTCAAACTTTTAATTTGCAATTAAAGTGTAAACCTTTTACAATCATCATTTTTTGTTATACTTAACTTTATAGCTTGCGCTATTTTTTTAACAAAAAAATGTAAAACTAAATATAACTAGAATATGTACTATGGCTTCTAAATTAATTATTTAACTTTTTGTGTGCTAGCTACTGCGCATAAATCTATTAAAGTATTTTCTAATATACTTATACCAGGCATTATTATTAAATAATAAGCAAAGTATAAAGCTGTACTTATTTGTCCAAATTCTATAAATGGACTTTCAACATGTTTAGCACCTAATTGTAATAATAATAAAAAATTAGTTACAAATAAATAGAATGCTATCTTACTTAAAGGTCTAAATTGTAAACCTTTAGTAATTCCTAAATCTGTTTTAGGTAATACCATTAAAATTACTAATGATGCGAACATAGCTATTACACCTAATAATTTATTAGGTATAGATCTTAATATAGCATAGAATGGTAATAAATATCATTCAGGTACTATAGCTGCCGGTGTTTGCATTGGATTAGCCATTATATAATTTTCACTATCACCTAATACATTAGGCATGAAGAATACAAATATACTTAATCCAAACATAAATAAAAATATTGTTATTAAATCTTTAAATAAGTAATATGGTGCAAATGGTATTCTATCATAATATGCAGGTGTACCTAAAGGGTTACTTGCTCCAGCTGTTTCATGAACAGCTATTAAATGCATAATTACTAATGCAGCTAATACAAATGGTAATACAAAATGTAATGCAAAAAATCTGTTTAAAGTTGCATTATTTACAGAGAAACCTCCTCATATAAACTCAACAATATCTTGTCCTATTCATGGAATAGCACTTATTAAATTTGTAATAACTGTAGCTCCTCATAGAGACATTTGTCCATAAGGTAATACATACGTACTTACTTTTATGTGCTAGTTGCACTAGGAATAAAAGCTGTAATATCTTTAGAGTTCGAATATTACATTTATCTAAGATAAAAAGTTTCGACTGTGCATTAAGCAGCATTTCAGCTACCCACTAGTGACCCAGTCTGTCGCGATTATATGGATAACCGACGATCTCTTATATTATATATATATTTTGATCGTTTTCACTAGTATTGCCAAAGAAATAAATATTTCTTCAATGACTCTGTCAAGTCATTCTGCTTTAAGTTTTATTTTTTTCCATAAATTACATAAAACTTATTACTTGCAGGACTATAATTATAATATTTAATAAATTTAAGAACTAGCGACATAATTTAATATTCAACGGCCTTTTAAAATACGGCTAGGTGTTTTTAAAGTTCTTTGTATTGTTTTAGTAGAACAATTTAAAGCTCTTGCTGTATCAACTATACTATTAAATTCTCCATATACTATATTATTTAATTCTTTAACAATAATAGCTTTAGATCTTTTTTTCATATTTAAAATACCTTGTTCAGTATAATTAATATTATTTTTATTTAAAGCTGATTGTCTCATACTTTCTATAGTCTCTGGTGAAAATGATTTACCTTTATTTAAAGCACTTATCTTTTGTCTACGCTTTTCACTATAATTTGTTTTCATTTTTATTCTAGTTATTTCTGTATGTTTATAACCAAAGCTACTTCCTGCTTCTGTTAATATATTATAATCAGGTAATAGAGATTTTAAATAAAAATCTTCTAAATTAAATAATTCTTTATTATTTTCTTGATTAACTATTTTTGGAAATAATTCTAAAACAATAAAAACAAAATTATGTAAACCATATTTTTTTACTGAATTTTTAACTATTTTACTACCATTAAAATAAATTAAATGATTTGTAAATCTTGAATTTATTCTATCTGTAGAAGCAGATCCTATATAATAACTTAATGTTTCTTTATTTAAAATCATATAAATACCACTAAGTCCTTTAGTTTCTTTAGCAATATTTTTACGAACAGAATCTTCATTTATATTATCATATATAAAAACAGGTTTTAAGTTTTTATAATGTAAAAAATTTTTAATACGGTCACTAGCTTTATTTTTTTTATCCGTGCGTAAGCTATAAATAGCAGACGTTGAATAATATCTTCTATTATTGTGCATCTTTAGCTTCGCAGTTGTTTTATTATAAATATTATAATCATTTTGGGCTATGTTAAAGTAACCCAAGAATCCTATACCCATCATTAAGATAAGTATAATTACACCTAAGATTCAAGCTAATGTTCTTGGTGATCTATATGATCCATAGTAGAATCCTCTTCCTATATGTAAATACACTAAAAAGAAGAAAGCTGATGCAGTGTTACTATGTAAATAACGGATTAATCATCCATTGTTTACATCACGCATAATATGTTCTACAGAATTAAATGCTTCAGCTACACTAGGGTTATAATGCATAGCTAATGTTACTCCTGTAATTATTTGTATACCTAAACATAAACCTAATAATGAACCAAAGTTTCATAAATAGCTTATATTAGTTGGTTGTGAATGATCAATTATATAAGCATTAAGTAATTTTAATAAAGGATGACTTTTTAATATTCTCATTGACTTTTTGATAAATAATTTGACACACAGTTTATTTATAGCTTTAGCTTGTATAGAAGCAAACTAAGCAGCACTGTATAATTTAGTTTTATTAGTACTGTAATTAATACAAATTATAATTTATGCAAAGCTGTTTTATTCTACATAAAAGGTACTATAGGCTCGACCTAAGAATTTTTATATAGCACGCCACTAATATACTTGATAATGTTATAATATTAATTATATCGTTAAATATAGACACAAAAGTAAATATAGATATATAGAAACAAATTGCCAATAATATATATAATGCATAGTCTGTTACTATACCTGTATGTAAACTTGATATTGTTTTACTTACTCTTTGTAATGATAAACCTATACCATAAGGACCTACTCATTCTATACTTCCTTTATCTAAGATTTTAGTAGTTTGACCACCAAGGTCTAATACTGTATTTACTATATATTTATTATAGAAATATTCTATTAAAAAACGTTGATTAAAGAAACCGAATATATAATATCCGATATTAGATAATTTGAAGTTTGTTACACTGCTAGACATAAATTCAGGATAAATTATAGCTAAAACTGAGAATGATATTGTAAATATAAAAGGTAATAATTTAAATATAGTAGGTACAGCAAACTCTGTATCAATTAATATTTCATGCATAGGATGTATGAATATACTATTATCAATAAAAAACCCTGAACCTAAACCTATAAATATATCTTTAGTTAAGTAACCAAAATATATAGAGAATATAGCTAATATTACTAAAGGTAAACTTAAGAATATATCTCCTTCATGTGCATTTTTATAATATTGTATAGGTCCGTTAGGATTAGCTATAAATGTTAAATAAATTACTTTAACTGAATATAGTGTTGTAAATATAGCACCGATAGTAGCTATAAAATAAACACTAATACTACTGAAATGATATTGACCAAATGCAGATTCTAAGATAAAATCTTTACTATAGAATCCTGTCATGAAAGGGAAAGCTACTAAACTAAGGCTAGCTATTAATATTACTGTATAAGTTAAAGGTAAGAATGATATTAATCCACCATATCTTCTTAAATCCTGATTATCAGCTACAGCATGAATTACAGCACCTGCACCTAAGAATAATAATCCTTTATAGAAAGCATGATTTACTAAATGGAATATTGCTATATTGTATGATGATAAACCTATAGCAATAACCATCATACCTAATTGACTCATAGTAGAATAAGCTATAATTTTTTTAATATCTTGTTGGAATAAACCTATTAATGAACTAAATACTGTAGTAACAGCACCTAATCATAAACATATTAATAATACTGTAGAACTATATTCTATCAATGGTGATGAACGTATTAATAAATATACTCCGGCTGTAACCATAGTAGCAGCATGAATTAACGCAGAAACAGGTGTAGGACCTTCCATCGCCATAGGTAATCAAATATGAAGACCTACTTGTGAACTTTTAGCCATTGCACCTATTAATAAACATATACCTATAATAGTTATTATATTTTCATTAATATAAGGAGCTAATGAAAATACTATACTATAATCTAAATTACCTAAAGATCATAATATTATAAACATTCCTATAGTTAAGAAAGCATCACCTACTCTATTTGTTAAGAATGCAGACAAAGAACTTTGATTTGCAGCTATTCTAGTGAATCAGAAACTCACTAATAAATAAGAACAAACACCAACACCTTCTCAACCTACAAACATTAATAAATAATTATTACCTGTTACTAAGATAATCATCATGAAAGTAAATAAACTTAAATAACTAAAAAATCTTTGACTATGAGGATCATGACTCATATAACCTATAGAGTAAAAATGTACTAAAGAACTTATTATTAATACAGGTATTAGCATTGAGACTGTTAAACTATCAAATTGGAAATTTCATGCTATATTAAATGATTCACTATCTAATCATTTAAATAAATTAATTGATACTGGGTTATTATTAAATCCAATTTCAAAGAATCCTATTATAGCAAATGTTGTAGTCATAAATATAGTTATACAACTTAATACACGACTACCTGATATACCAATTTTTCTACCAAAAAAACCAGATGCTATTGAACCTAATAATGGTAATATAATTATACTCAAATACATTATTTATATTCTATTGCTATACTTCCTCTAAGTCTATAAAAGGCTACTAATATAGCTAAACCTATAGCAGATTCTGCTCCAGCAATAACGATAATATATATAGCATACGTTTGTCCTATAATATCATCAATATTTATAGAACTTATCAAAATTAAGAATGTAATAGATACTAACATTATCTCGATGGAAATTAACATTAATATTATATTTTTTCTATTAAATACGAATCCTAAAATTCCTATTAAAAAAAGTATTAAAGTTAAACTCATTTAATTAATTAATTAATATTTTGTAAATTTGTCCTAAAGATATAATAGATTCGAACTATTATCAAGACATCCGTAGTATCTTATTCTACCATTAAACTAATATCTTTTACCTTCCGGTCAAGGACTAAGTCCTTGGGCCTATAAAGGGGTATAGTGAAATTACTATATGTATGTATATTTACAATTATGCATTATATAATCAATTTAAAAATGTTGGTAAATCTGTAGATTGGAATACAAGAGGCATTGAGCTATGTAATATTCCGCATATTTCAGAACATTGACCATAAAATACACCTGGTCTATTAACAAATATTGATAATTGATTTAATCTACCTGGATATGCATCACATTTAATACCTAAAGCTGGACAAGCTAATGAGTGTATAACATCACCACTAGTAGCTACTAATCTTGTATGAGTTAACTCAGGTAACATAACTCTATTATCCACTTCTAACATTCTTAACCCACCGTCTTCTAAATCTGAATCTGGTACAATATAAGAATCAAATTCTATAAATTCACCATCTGAATTTATAAAATCAGGATATTGATAACTTCAATATCATTGATGACCTTCTGCTATAATAGTTAATGATGGATCATTCACTTCATCCATTAAATATAATAATTTAAATGAAGGGAAAGCGATTAATATTAAAACTAATGCTGGTGTAATAGTTCATATTAATTCAATCAATGTCGATTAAACTTAAGCACTTTCATACTTAACCGGACTATATCTTACTTTATATCTATAAAGTTTCCACGTTTAGTCTCTGAGGATCCTACTTATTTTGGTTTCCTGCTGATAATCCATTGTACATCCTTTAGGGTTATCACTCATAAAGTTTATATATTATTATCTTTATAGTACCTAAAGGCTTTAGGAGTTTCCAGCATATAGTGGAATTTTTCTCTTAGTTTTTTTAATTCTATTTAATACTTACGAATTTATATCTATTTTTAAATATTTTACCTGAGTTTATATAAAGTTTTACAGTATTAGCACTAATTTCTAAAAATTTAGCAGCTTTTCTTATCGAAACAAAACTACCTATTAATTTAAAGCCTTCTGAATCACATTTTTCTAAGATATCTACAGAATAACCTCTGGCAATACTCATCTTTAATAAAGTTTCTTCCTCGCGGCCCAGGACTAGGTCCAGGGGCCTAGGCCGAAGGGCAGAATGTTTTCTACCTAAAGCTTTTTGTCTCATTAATTCTTTAGTTTCTTCAGTATGAATTTTACCTAAATTATTTATAGTAGCTCTTGTTAAAGACATAAGTGCTTTAGTTTCTTCAGTATGAGTACGACCAAATGATTTTTCACCTACATAAATCCCTCTTAAAGATTTACTAATTTTTGCTTTAGTTTCTTCAGAAAGTTTATGACCTGAAGAACTACCTGCTATTTTTAAAGTATTATATTTAGGATTTAATTTATCCATATAATATTGTTCTCTTTCTGTTAAATCTTTAATATCACAATATTCTAATATATCTAATGAAAAATTAGAATAACCATATTTAATTAAAGCTCTACTTATTACAAGGCTTTCTCTATTTTTTAAATAACTAAGATTAAAATATCTAATAAATCTTTTTGCTAAATCTATAGATTGACCAATATATATATCATTCGTTACTTTATTGGTTCATTTATAAATCCCTGATTTATTTTTATTCTCTTTTATAATTAATTTTCTCATAGAGAAAGCATCTTCATAAAACTTTATACTGTTAACAGAAGAAGTACTGTAAAACTTTATACTCTGAATATTAAAATTAAAACACTTTTGAGAAGGCACACTTCTACCATGATTTAAATATTTATGTGATATAGGTGAATTTTTCATAGCAAAATTTTTTACTATTGAAAATAATACTCATCCTACAGCAAATAATATTAAAACTAAATAATACATAATATTATCATGTAATTCTATTAATCCTTCCATTTGTGGAGTAGCACTATCTTGAAAATAAATACCTCATGCTTCAGGAGCATCAAAGCTAATAATTGAATTTAACATATTTGTCATTTTATTTTAAATATCCATTTCTAAATAAAAAATTTTTAATTACGCTTATACGTACCCACCACCATCCCTGTTAATTAATTAGTAATTAACACCAACTAATATGCTGATAAATTTAATTAAGCAACATATAATAATAATAATGCCATCATTAATGCAAATAACGCTGTAGCTTCTGAGAAAGCAAATCCTAAAATAGAGTAAGAGAATAATTGATTTTTTAATGAAGGGTTTCTAGCGACACCTAATATTAAGCAACCGAAAACTACTCCAATTCCTACTCCTGCTCCTGCTAATCCTACAGTAGCTAATCCTGCTCCTATTATTTTTGAAGATTGTAACATATTTATATTATAATAATAATAAAATGATCATAATTTATTTACTAGCTTTGTATAGGTGGAACCTATCGCCCATTGACTTAGAATAAAAATTTCATAAAATAAAAAGGCACTAGAGGCACGCCTAGCTTTAGGATTTTTTCTAGCCCTTCGGCCTAGGCCCCTGGACCTAGTCCGGGGCCGAGAGGCAAGCTATAAAAATAGGAACCCTAGCAATAAAGTTTATTAATAGTAATGCTTCGCATAAAGCTATTAAATAATAAAATTTATAGTTAAAGTTAAAACTAAGTTAGCTAAACATCCGATTATTTATTTTCAAAAAATGTATTGATAAAATTTTTAGTAGATTGTACATTATAATAATTATAAGATTGTCTACTATCTATTTTTAAGGCTCCTTTACCTAATTCAAATACAAAACCTGCTGTAATTATACCTATAAATAATAATACAATAATTAAACCATATATACCATTTTCATAACTACTTAATCCATAGGGATATATTACTAATATTTCTAAATCTAATAATAAATAAACTAATGCAAAGATAAAAAATTTTACACCAAATTGTGTTCTATTTTGACCTAAAAAACTATGAAAACCACATTCAAATATACTATATTTTTCCTGGTAAGGGTTATGTGGAGCTAATATAAAATTTAAAGCTAAAAATAATATAGCTATTACACATACAAAAATAAAAAGAAAAGTTGTACCACTCATTAACTATTAAATATTAATTGTACCAATATGGTACTCATACTAAGTCATTCTTTGTTCATAAATAAGAATAATAATATAGTTAAAGTAAGGATAGATATAATAAAAGATATAGAACTAGATAGAACTATATTTTTATAATTATATTCTACACTTTTTATTGCGCCAGTTACATTATTATTATAAACATTACCTTTTAATTTGAATAGCTTTAGCTCGCTTAGCTCGCTACGTAAGTTAAGCCCTAATAAAGTATTTACTTTGTAATCCGATTTACTAAAGAACATTTCTTTAATAATAGTTAAATAATATATTCCCCCTATAACACTAGTTAATATAGCAATTAAAGTTATGAAATATAAACCTTTATCTAAAGCAGCGCTTAATACCATTTGTTTACCAAAGAACCCTACTAAAGGAGGTATTCCAGCAAATGAGAATATAGTAATAGTTAAACTTAAAGCTAAAACAGGATTTATAAAGAAATAACCTTTTAATTGTGTTATTAATTGAATAGGTGAATTTGTTTTATCTAATAATTCGTCATGTTCTTTATTATCACTAGTATAGCAATATAATGAATAACCTATAGCTAATAATATAATAAATGCATTTAAATTACTAATTATATATTGAGTTAAATAAAATATAAGTGCTTGTATTGATTCAATACTAGAAATACTTAAAGCTAATAACATAAATCCTACATGTGAAATTGTACTATAAGCTAATAATCTTTTAATTCTAAATTGAGTTAAACCTACTACAGTACCTATAACTAATGAGAATAATGAACTAATTAACAATATAAATGTTCAATTATTCATAGTGATATCTGCATTAGTATAATATACTAATTGTAATAATAATATTAATATAGATACTTTAGCTATTAATGCTACAAAAGTAGTAACAATAGTAGGTATAGCATCATAAACGTCAGGAGATCAGAAATGAAATGGTGCTGCACTAATTTTAAATAAAAATCCCACAGTAAATATAACTAAAGATAAACTTATATAATTAGGTGAATATCATAAATCATTAGATTGTATATCACTAATACTTGTAATAATATATAAACTATCTAAACTAGTACTACCACTATTAGCGTATAATAATGCAGTACCCAATAATATAAAACAAGAACTTAATCCTCCTAATAAGAAATAAATTAACCCTCCAGTAGTAGATAATTCAGAGTTTCTGTATACAGTACTTAAAATATATAAACCATAACTTTGTAATTCAATAGATAAAAATATAGTAATTAAATCGTTACTAGACATTAAGAATATAGCACCACTAACAATAAATAATAAAATTAAAGGATATTCTATAATCTTTAAATGTTCACCCATTTTATTAATAATTTTAGTATTATAATATATAAATTTATTGAACAAAAGATCTTTGATTGAAGAATATTCTGATACTCATACTTTTCTAGGGTAAAAACTAGTTAAAGTTAAAATAAAAATAGTAACAATAAAAACAAAAATATGAAATATTTGTGTAAGATTGTTAATTAATAATAAACCCCCATGTAGTCCTATTCCTTTAGTTACTACAGTTAAAGAAGTATAATCATGTACTATACAATATAGTAAAATAAGTATGGCTATTCTATTATATAAAATAGCTACATCACGTCTTAAATTAACGGCATTGGAAAGTAAAAGAGATAAAATAGAAATAATTATCATAATACTAAGCCTGAGAAGAGAATCGAACTCTTATTACCAATGTATGAGATCAGTGTTCTAACCGTTGAACTACTTAGGCATAAGCTACTGTTAATATTGCTATGTAGTGCTTCGCATAAAGCTATGAATAATAAGGGTGGAAACCCTGGTTCGAACAGGGAACTTGCTATGCCACAAATAGCTGCTCTACCGATTGAACTATAACCACCTTGCCCCTACATCGAGCGTAACCTTGGTGGAAGGCTTTATCTCGAGGTGATTCGAACACCCACTATTGAATACCAAAAATTCATGATTTACCTATTAATCTACGAGATATGATATAAATAATAGGAGTCGAACCTACATGAATATAAATTCAATGGCTCCTAAAACCACCCCGTCTACCTATTCCGGCATATTTATATAGGATTTGTAGGAATCGAACCTACATCTTTATGATTAAAAGTCATATGCATTCACCGTTATACTAAAACCCCGGTTCTAGCTATTGCTCGTGATAAGATTCGAACTTACAACCTAAATAGCTTCAATATTTCGCTCAACCAATTGAGCTTCACAAGCTTGGAGAAACTAGGAATCGAACCTAGGCTTTTAACGTGCAAAGTTAACATTCTACCAATTGAATTATATCCCCTAATATCCAAGAAAGGACTTGAACCTTCAAGACCGAAGTCTACAAAGCTTAAGTTTGTTGTGTTTACCAATTTCACCACTTGGACATGTAGGGCTAAAGTGACTTGAACACTTATTATTACTGTTATGAGCAGTATGCTTTACCGATTAAGCTATAGCCCCTATTATATTCTAGTTTGAATATAATTATTATCATATTATTATTATACTATTTTTAGATTTTTTTTGTAAAAAAATAGCGCAAGCTATAAAAATAACTTTTCTGTTAGTTTTAACTATAATAATACAGCATTTAATAATGTTCATTTATCTTGTCAAGCTAAAACTAATGAAGGTATTAATATTAAATAATCCTACCATCTTTAATAAGTGTTGTTAAACCTACTTTTATTTTAGTTTATGTTAAAATTAATAGTACACTTAATTATAAAATTACTTTTGACTTGTTAAGTAATTTTATGACATATGTTTCTGATAATAAAACTAGTAGTAATAGTATTACTAGATTTACTGACAAAGATCAAATAATCTTTGATTCTAAGAAACAACAAGTTATTTCTAAAAATATTGATATTAAACCTATTTATAAACTATTATTTGTTAGTTTATAAGTAGTTATGATAAGTATGCTTTACCTATTAAGCTATAATCCCTTTAGTATTCTTTTTTTAATCGTTAGTGCCTATATAATAATATATATATATATTTCAGAATATTGATCATAAAATACACTTGGTTTATTAACAAATATTGATAATTGATTTAATCTACCTGCTAGCCGCGACTACTTATTTTAGTTAGACCACAAAACTTTTATAATAAGGAGGTAAGTAACATTAAATACGCGGACAAAGGAATTGCACCAATATTTTTCGATCATGAGCCGAACGTGTTTCTATTACACTAATCCGCTATAGACTAGACAGGGATCGAACCTGCGATGGTAGCATTGAAAGAGCTATGTCGTAACCACTTGACTACTAATCCTCTAGTGGCCCACGATTTTATATTTATATAAAATATAAAGCGTAGCTATGATGGAAGGCTTTATAAATTTAAGATGTAGCTTTAGTATTTTTTTTCTTCGGTGATTTTTTATAAAAAATAGGCCCGAGGACCTAGTCCTGGGCCGGAAGGCAAGCTAAGCTGCACATATACAAATATATTAGCTATAAATTAAATATAGTTAGTATTGTTAACTGAAGCCCAATGGAGGTATCGCGCCTCCGTCTATTGATTACAAAACAATTGCATTACTTTTATGCTAATCAGGCTATTAATAAAAATGATATATATATACATAGTATTTTATAAAATTAGTACTTTCATCTTACAAATCTCGAGATCCTTACAAAGAAAGCCTATTGTGTATTATTCTAATACATATATTTAAGAGATATATTAAGATAAGCTTCGTGCCTATATGCTTTCAGCACTTATCTTTAACCAACTTAGCTTTCCTGCCGTGCCTATATAATATATTATCCTAGTGAACGATACATCCTCTGTATATATTATTAATATATACATATATATAAATAGTAGTGTATTACTAAATTAGCATGGTATTGATCTAAATATAAATATTTATGCGAAGCGACTAATACTAATTAATAAATATATTAATAGTAATATATTCATGCAATTTATATATTTAATAACAGGGCATATAAACAACAGGTAAACCATAGGTTAGTAACTATAATTTGTCACTTGCTAATAAAATTATAGCAAGTTACAAAATCATTCTTGTTCCTTTCGTACAAAAGTTCGTTCTTATTTTATTCTAATTTCCACTAGAAGATAGAAACCATACTGTCTCACGACGTATTTAACCCAGCTCATGTAACTTTTTAATCGACGAACAGTCGCACCCTACACAGTTTCTGCATCCATGAGGATAAGTTAAGCCGACATCGAGGTGCCAAACCGCGCACTCATTTTGTACACTCTTGCGCAAATTAGCCTGTTCTATTTGTTATCAGAATCTATAGCTTTCTTGCTTTAGCTTATATATTAGCAATTATTGCTAATCTTAATTTCCTATTTTTTCAAAATGGTTCAGACTATGTCTTCATTTTATATATATATATATTGATGAGCTTTAGCTCTAATTTTTCTTAACTTTATAATTATAGTAAGTTAAGCAGTGGCTGCGAAGCTGCACAAAATATTATTTCCCTGATATTCAACCTTTTATAGCAAATGAACCTACACGACGTGTATTATTAGCTATAGAATATGATATATTAGGGTTAACATTTCCTCTAAATAAAGTTGAATGTAAAGATGTCTTTTGTAATCCACCTTTTCATTTTCTATAATGAACAGATCTATCTGCTCTATAACGTTTAGTTAATCTACCATTAGTTTCAATTTTTATACCTTCAATATTTTTATATTGAATTGAATTAAATATTTCTTTATGTATATTTTTATTAGTATTATTCTCAGTAGTGTGGCTATTACAATGAGTTTGTGTACAAACTATTAAATTATCTAAATTTTTATGGTTATTTATACTCTCCAGTTTAGCTCAGGCACTAGTCCTAGGCGAAAGGTAAGATAAAATTTTACCATCTTTATATTTATTTAATATGTAGTTTCCACCTTCACTATGTGTGAGATCACTATCTGGAAAATTCACTCTACCTAATATACTTAATATATTTTTTTTATAGTTAAATGATTTTCTTTTTTTAAATTTCAAAGCTAGAGCTTGAGTAAATAAATCACTATTAAATATAATAGATTTTAGATTTATTATATTATATTCTATTTTTTTACCTAAAATCTTATTTAATAATAAACTTAATTTATTTAATAAAGTTAATTTATTAAATTTTAATTGATTTAATGAATATAATAATTCATATTTTCTTAAAAAGATTAAATGTCTTTTAAGAAAAGTCTTAATGATTCTACTTCATACTTTTTTTAAATATAAATTTTTTAATAATAAAAATTTACTTAGATATTTTAATTTATATTGTATAAATTTATTTTTATCTCAGAGCTTTAGCTTGCTAAGTAAGCTAAAGTTAGTGCCTTCAAAAACATTATATAAATTTATTATATTATTTTTATATAAAAATAAATAACGTTGCATTAAATAATTTTGTATTTTTTTGTTCACTTTAACATATTTTTTAAATAAATAATTTCTTTCTCTATTTAATGTAAATAAAGTAATAATTGCTTTATTATTTGTATATTGAATATCTGGATTACTAACATAAATTTTTCTTAATAAATTACGCCTTCTTTTCATAGTAATATATTTACCTGGATATATAAATCTTTTGTTATTATTATTTTTTTTATTAGAAAAATATAAATTAAAATAACTTTGTATTATCTTATGAATATTAAGATGATGGCTTGGAATATTTTTTATAGTATTTTTATTATAAGAATATATAGTATCTTTTCATTCTTCAGAGAAAGAAGGTAAATACTTTGTTTTTCTTATATCAGCTATTTTATTATTTAAAGTAATTTTTTGAGGTACTTTAGATAATATAAGATGTAGCTTGCGTCTTAATGTAATATTTGTTTTCATAATAATTTTTTTTCTTTTTTTGTAATAATACAATATATAATAATAAAATGTTGGGTAGTAATAAAGGATTATTGCGTTGTAGCTTGCTTAATTTTAGCTTACTAAAAGCAAACTAAGTAGCAGCAAACTATGCATAACACTCACCATATAGTCGTTGAACGTTTTTATCTTATATTATGCTAAGATAAATTTCGCTTCAAGTTTACAATTAATGCGAAAACTAGTAATTCTTGAAATTTACCCAATTTATAATAATTCTTTTAATAAAGATTAAAGGACAAACATCCCTAGCGTAGCTTTTCCAATAATCCAAGATCTTTCCTTATTGCATCTTGTGATCCTATGCTCTGCTTACGCAACTGTAAGATTTGTCGATAATCAAACAGTAAGGCAAGATTAAGCCGTTGAGCTTTTTAGATATTCAAAACATAATTAGTTCGTATATAAATACGAATAACTATAAAACTTTAGTATTAAGCTTGTAGTATTTTTTTATAGCTTGCTATAAAAAAGGAACCACCAAGTAATACATAAAATTTTAAATTATCTCTAATTTCAGTATAGTCAAAATCTTACCTAAATTTTCGATATAAATATAATAGTATAACTTGTAAGGCGGAACCCACCAAGTATTACACTAGAATTATATCAAAGTGAATATGATTTATATAAAAATAGCAAACAAAATAAAAATAATTATTAGACACACCTGTTTACTCTTTACAGGGTCTGTGCCCCACATAAACTGTCTCCTAGTAATAGTTCCTTTCCAAGGTTACCTATTTCTTAGTAAACTAAGAACATAGGCTGAACTAGGATGATATACTAACGCTTGTAGGTATATCAATTCATTCAAATGAAGAATAAAAATAAAGGTTTCTCATATATATTTAATCAATTCCCTTCTAGTCTGAAAATTTTTCATCAAAATCTATCATTAGTAACAGTAAAGCTGCAAAGGGTCTTCTCGTCTAACTAGTGGTAAGCTGTATCTGCACAGCTATTCCAATTTCACTGAGTCAATCATAGAGACAGCTGTTGTATCGTTACACCATTCATGCAAGACCGCATTTAACGGCCAAGGCATTTCGCTACCTTAGGACCCTCACGTTAAGGCCGCCTTTAACCGGGGCTTCCGTCAATATCAAACAGTAATATATTCAATCATCTCTGTTAGCCTGCCGGCACCGGGCAGATATCACACTTTATACATAGATTTTTAATCTTTAAGCAAAGTGCTGTGTTTTAATTAAACAGTCGTACAACATTATTTTATGTTTCTTCCTCTTTACCTGATATTAATCAAGAATAATGAGCCCTACTTATCCCGAAGTTACGATAGTCAATTTGCCGAGTTCCTTTATGATTGTTATCTCAATTACGCCTTCGTATACTCTACTAGCTTACCGTAGTCGGTTTCTAGGTACGGTTACTATATCATGATATTTCCTGTACATTTGTCACTAGATAAATGTCGTCTCATAATAAAAGATTTTCTCATCGCTTCCATCTTTAGATAAAAAACTTAGAGGCCGTTACTTAATTCTAACCATAAGCTTTAGGCGGATAGTAGATCTTGTAAGCACTAAATAAGATCTATTATTTAATGTATTTAGATAATTATTCTTTGTATTTTTATAGCTTACTAGGCTACTACTAAGAAAAAAAATTGCCAAAATCTACTATTCTTTTCGTTACTCATGTCACCATTCTCACTTGAATTAACATAACAAATTTATAAACTTGCTATTTAGCTTAATTCAACGTTCTGCTACCCCATAAATATGCAAGAATTTCTGCATTAATTTATGGACAAGGTTTCGGTATATTGTTTAGATCCGTTATATTTTCGATGCTTTTATAACTTAACAAGCGCTCTGTTACGAGGTCATAAAATTATGGCTGCTTCTAAGCCTATCTCCTTGTCGACTTTAATAAAAACTTTCTTACTTTCACTTAACAAATAATTTAGGAACCTTAACTCTTGTTCTGGGCTGTTTCCCTTTTGACATACAACCTTATCATTCTATGTCTGATCATTCAAGATATATCTTTGCCATTCCGAGTCTACATACTCACTGATAAAATCTTCACGATTCCCCAATTTGCGCAATATATCACTGCCTGAGATTAAATTCTGTACCTGCTAAGATATTTACTTAAATTGCCTACTGTTATAGGTTTCGCAGAAAACCAGCTATCCTAGTCAGTATTGTCTTTCACTATACCTACCACGATTCTTCGGAGATTTTTGCCACAATCACCCGTTCGGACTTTTATAATCCTGATCATAGTAAAATCACTAGGCTTCGGGTCTAACTTTAGACACTAATCGTTATTTTAATGTTTGGTTTAACTACGAAATTTTCTCGCATCTAATGTTAACTTGGTGACCCATTATGCAAAAGGTACGTTCTTTAAACTAAATTTATTAGAACTGCTTATAAAATTACTACTAACTTCTAATTACCTCACGGCCCATTATCTATCGCTTATGTATCATATTTAGTCTTTGAGGAAGGTTCCCCGTTCAAACAGTTTATAAACCATTTTACTTAATAGACTTATCTACTTTCGCTCACGCTATTCATAGAATCTCTTTTGATTTCTTTTCCTGAAGTTACTGAGATATTTCACTTCACTTCGTTTATTATTAAATTTATTCTAGAGCTTATTAACTAGAAATATATAATATTCCTTTTTATATCAAATTTGCTCTCCTTAATACATAGCTAGAATTGCATAATAATTTCTTTACATACTTACATTACTTGTTAAAGCTAATAAGTATAATTTATATATCTTA